GCTCTATCAAAAGAAAATTTCCATTCATGCATGAAATGAAGTAGGATAATTTTATGATAATTCCTTATTGACAATATATCTAAATAATAGATATCTGTATTTATGTTCTGGGGTTTACATATACTCATATGTTTTGTTATAATTGAAACTGAGAAATCTTTTTTAATTGAAAAAAGAAATACTGATTAGTTCTGATTCCATTTTTATTTTGTCATTAGGAAAACACAATTTGAAAAGGAAAACATAATTTGAAATTCAAATCCCAGAATTGTTCATGAATTAGAAGTTAAGGAGTCACTAGTCAACGGTTGAAATTTATCGTCTGAAAAATATACATTTGATTTCTCAATAGAAAAACGAGAGAATGTTTTCAGCATTGCGTATTTTCAGATTACAATCAAAGGGGTGGATCAAATCCAATCAAAAAAAAAGGGTATTTCTTTTATTTTAGGAAATAAAAGGATTAAGTAAAACAGAAGTAAAAATGCAAGTACAATAAAAATTAAGTAATCCGGGAAAAATTGTATCTATTTTGGATCATTTTGGCGGCATGGCCGAGTGGTAAGGCGGGGGACTGCAAATCCTTTTTCCCCAGTTCAAATCCGGGTGTCGCCTGAATCACCAAAAAACTCGAAATCATAACATAATCTATTTATTGGATTGGTTTCTCAATAGTGTTCGGTAGAACCCCCTTTTGACTCTGCGACATTAATTCCACTATTATTAGTGAGGAATAATTCCTTCGTATTTATAGAGATTAGGAGACATAATGCACATGGATATAGTAAGTCTCGCTTGGGCTGCTTTAATGGTAGTCTTTACATTTTCCCTTTCACTCGTAGTGTGGGGGAGAAGTGGGCTTTAGAAGTGCTACTAATTGAGTTCAGGAATCAAACTCGCTTGTTTTATAGATCGTTCTGCAACGCATTTTGAACTATTTTAAAATAAAAACTCTTAATTTGGAATCCCATTGGATTCCAATCGAGTAATCTATGATAGGAATCAGACTCTTTCAATCCAAGAGATATTTCATTGATTCCCGTCTTTGTACTTCGAAAAAAAAAGGGATTCAGATGCTTGAAAATTTATTCCAACCTAAAATTCTTCCGAAATTTTCTATTTGAATCAAAGGGAATGGGCTCTTACTATTTTTATAGATGGATACTAAGCTAGGACCTTTTTTTATTATTTCCCTCTTGACTCTTCAAAAAAGAAGTCGTTTTGTTAAGCGTATACGCACTTTACTATAAGAAATGATATATAGATAGTGATTGTTTAAGGAGAGACTAGACTGGGCAATAATAAGATCTTGCCTCGGGCGAGTTACATATCGGGCATTTGTTTCTATTCTAATTAAAAAAGGGCAGTTTATGCTTTATCAACTTATTTCATATGGCGTTAAAAATGGGCGCGGTTTCCCCTTACTTATTAGTAAAAGGAAAGGAATTAGAATCCTAAAATAAGAATTATTTCAGATTGATCGGAACAAATAGATGTAGCAAATTGGGTCTTATGTCAATTCCATACAATATATTGATATAGAATATATAGGAAGAGAATATTGTAGATTGATATATAGAAACTTAAGCGTTTATCTGTATTCTAGATTACAACTTTATAGACTAAGAGATAGATAGTATGGTAGAAAAAAAATTTTTCTACCATACTATCTATCTCTTAGAAAATTTCCGATTATAATTATCGTGCGCTCATTTCGTTTAAGTTAAGACGTGGAATTGAATCCCTTTCATTTGATTTCGGAAATTTTTGATAAGAACTTGGAAGGAAAGTTTGATTCAAATTAATTTGAAAATTCAATTGAATTAATCATTTTGACTGACTGTTTTTACGTAAATGATAAGTAGAAAAGCGGTAGGAACTAGAATGAATAGTGCAGTAGCAATAAATGCAAGAATATTTACTTCCATAATCTCATCGGTTTTTTACTTCGCAATAACTCGGGATTTAATCCCCTAGAGATGATAAATCTTTCGTCTATCGTCTGTAAATTCAATGAATGAATTACTTCTCGATGATCTTGAACCGGATTACTATCATGAATAACAATATCGGATCTATCAAATCAACCCGTCGTCAAGACTTGAATAGTATAACATAGGAAGTTCTTTTATCCATACCGAATCAAAATTTGGATTCCTAACTTAATTACTCCAAAATGATATTTATCATCCGTTTCTTTGTTTTTTCTATAACCCACCTTGCGTCTTCCTTGGACAGTCTTCTGATGAAGGATCATCAGATGGCCTTTCCACGTCAATTAATTACATAGTTCCAAGCCGAACAAACAATAAAAGAAAAGCGAGATGGAAAAATAGGAAAGAAAAAAGAAATCAAGAATCCTTTTTGCTTTGGGAATGAAAGTCTATCCCTCGACACTCTTTACTAGTTCATAGAAAGGGAAAATGTTCTTTTTGTATTTATTGGATCCGTCGGGACTGGCGGGGCTCGAACCCGCAGCTTCCGCCTTGACAGGGCGGTG